CGGAATATGCGCCGACGGATCCCTTAACTATTTGCAGTAGGGTTAATAGAACGAATCGCACTTTTACCACTAAACTATACCCGCTATGCTGCGATTATTGTATATAAACAAGCTTTTTGTCGAGTACGAGAATCACTAGGATCATAAAAAAAAAAAAAGAATTATGAAAATTAGGGCGTTGATGTATTGTATTTCCTCATGCAACCTAATGAGGATTAGGAAAAGAAGACTCATTGCATTGATTCTATATTAGAAGAATGGAAAAAGTCCTGTTCTTTCAATAACAAGTATTTTTGAATTAAATAAAATAACTTTTTTTATCTTATCTAATTTGTTGCAACAAAAAATAAAAAATGGCCCGTGACACGGGCCAGGACGTGGAAATAAAAAAAGACTTTTCGGACGAAATGAAAAAAAAAAAAAGAATAGATTAAAAAAATATATATATATATAATTCTAATCTTAATAATTAGAATAATTAATAGAATAATAATTAAATATAGAATAGTAATTAAATAGTAAATTACTATAATACTAATTAGAATACTAATATATTAAGAGTAATTAATATACTAATAATATAGTAATAAAAAAGATAAAAAAAAAAAGAAAGTATATGAAGAAGGACTTTTTTTCAAGCCCTACTTGTTGTGTATTGTTGTGTAATGTAAGATAGTAATTATCTTTTCTCAATTGGGAGAGATGGCTGAGTGGACTAAAGCGTCGGATTGCTAATCCGTTGTACGAGTTATTCGTACCGAGGGTTCGAATCCCTCTCTTTCCGGTTCCGTTGATGACTTCGTATTTTTTTTTTAATCTTTGTCTTTATTTATTTATTTTTTATTTTAGAATAGTTAAAGATATTTTAGAATAGTTAAAGATGTAGAATAGATAAAATTCTAAGAACATTTAATAAAAATCAAGCAAGGAAAAAGCCTTCTTTTTTTTTTATTCTTCACGTCCAGGATTACGCCCTGGATCATTAGATAAAAATCCAAAGATGAAAAGGGAAACAAAGAATATTACTACTGTGTAAACAAAGAGTTTGAGAGTAAGCATTAGACAATCTCCAAGATCTTTTTTTTTGTTTGGAAAAAAAGAAAATAGATTCTCTATATTTATACCATATATCCAATTTTGACACCAAGAAATGAAGTGGTTTCTAGAAATTTTTCGAAATAGAAAAGCATTTTTCTAAATTCATTTGTAATAAGATGTAATAAGAGTCGAGTCTTGTGTGCCAAAAATTTTCTTTCATACCGAAAATTAGATATTTCGGGGGGATCTAACCGAATAGGTTTCTTTTAATAGAATAATAGAATGGAAAAAAGTTCAGAATGAGGAGATGGGGTAGGTAATCCAGATTTTTCACGTTTATACAATAACTTCAATGTTTGAATCAAGGGCCTAGACTATAAAGAACTAGAAGACTTATCTGATCTTATCAATTAGTAGAATTTTTTATCTTGAATAACTCATGAATTATTAATTATTCTAGGACAGTATTCAAAATTTCATCGAAAACTTACAGCAGCTTGCCAAACAAAGGCTAATAGAAAAAAGAACAGAGGGATTACTGGCATAATATCTACGATTGGATTCAAAAAAGCGTAGGCTTCAGGCAATTTTGTGAAGAAAAAACTGCTTGAATAAAGGGCAAAATTAAGACAGATACAAATCAAATTTAAAATATTAAGCATAACAAACATTTTGTTTTTGAAGATAATTGTATTTTGACTGAGTTATTAATATTCATATAAAAATGTAAAAATGGATATAAATTAATATAAAATAGAGTTTAAGGTAGACAAAAAACTTTAAACTCAGCCAATCAAAAATCCTTCAATTATCAGCTAAAAAAAGAATAAAAGAAATCATATTTTCATACAATATCTTAATGGAATTCTATATTATGATCAATAAATTCAGTTTAATTCTATATCTACACATATCAAAATACGAATAACAAGCTAATCCAGTTCCTAGATATTTTTGGGGGCAGGAATTGACAAAGAACCAATACCAATATTAGTTTTATTAGTTTTGAATCAAATATAGAAATGGGGCGTGGCCAAGCGGTAAGGCAACGGGTTTTGGTCCCGCCATTCGGAGGTTCGAATCCTTCCGTCCCAGAGCCTATTTCTTTTCTATATCAAAATTATATATATCAAAATAAAGATTGTTTTTTTGAACAACCTAATATCTTTTATATGATAGTTAAGAGCATAATAAATACAATTCTTGTTTCTTATTTTTAATGCCTTTTCTCGAAATTATATCCTTTTTCACAAGTATTATCGTGTTCAAATAATACGCAGATGCAATTAAATCTAGTTTTTTTGTTTCAGTAAACATGGAAACACAGATCCAAAGAGTTTGAATTCAAAAAAAGTCAAACAGTTAATTTAATGATTTTTTATGAGTCTTTCGTACTTGAAGAAGTGTGAGATTGATGACTCGGTCCTATCGAGCCACTTGAAGATGAAGATTCGAAGAGAACTACTCATTTTTTCGTCTTATCTTATTGGTTTGCTAATGTTTATATTGGAAATCAAAAAATATTTATAAAATAAAGGGGTTAATTTGAATTAATTCTTTTGTTTTTTTCATTGTATATTTTTTTATTAACACCATATTGACAACAGTGTATCAAATAAATATAATCCGATCTGGGTAATTAGATCTTATCTGTAGATTGATTTATATCTATTCCAGCGGTTTGGTTTTTCATTCAAAATTCAAATGAAATGATAGGCTTATTGGTGAAATGATAGGCTTATTGGATTTGCTGTGATACAAAAGTCTTTTTTTTTATTATTGGAAAAAAAAAATGTAAATGTATTGTTATATTAGAAAAATATATTAGATAGAAAAATATATTAGAAAAATGTATAAAAATGAATAGTTACATTTTTTTTTAATTATTTTCAATTTTAAATATTAAATAGAAGAATAGATAGCATAAGAAACAAGAGATAATCTATCAATTTTGACTTTATTTAACTTTATCTATTTTTTTATCCAAATCAATTCGAAATTTTAGAAATTTTTCTATTTCATTTCGTGTTCATTTCTTGTTAGTTTGTGTTCATTTCTTGTTAGTTTAATGTTTTGATTGTGTCGTACGATTCAATCTTTTTATTACTTCTCTTTGATTTCTTTTGATTTTGATTCTATCTACATAACCTAATTATTTTATCCTAATTATTTTATTTATATTTGGGATTGGGGTTGCTAACTCAATGGTAGAGTACTCGGCTTTTAAGTGCGGCTAACAGCTTTTACACATTTGTACGAAGAAAGAGATTCGTCCATACCAGCGGTATTATTTGTAAGACCACGACTGATCCTGAAAGGAATGAATGGAAAAAACAGCATGTCGTATCAATGGAGAATTCGGAGAATATTTGATTCTTACCGGATCCGCTCCAAACAAACTTTGTTTGAATTCTTGGTGCATAACATAAAAACAAAGCAATTCAAATTCAAAGTTGGGGTTTGGTCGAGTTAATAAATGGACAGAGCTCCGCGGCTCCAATTATAGGTAAATAAAAAAGCAACGAGCTCCCGTTCTTAATTTGAATGATTTTCCGATCTAATTAGACGTTAAAAATAGATTAGTGCCTGGTGCGGGAAAAGCTTTTTCTTGAGTGTATTTTCGATTTTTTTAATGAGTCCTAACTATTAGCTATTCTCCACTATGAAGGGAAATTGAATGTGTAGAAGAAAAAGTATATTGATAAAGCAATTTTTTTTCCAAAATCAAAAAAGAGTGATTGACTTGAAAAAGTAAAGGATTTCTAGTCACCTATTACCCCATAATGAACATAAACCAATTAGAAAGGAACATAAACCAATTAGATGGAAAAAAGAGAGGATAGAGGGTCCGTTGGTGAGTTTAACTATTTCCGAGGTATCTATTCTTTTTATATTATACTATTTTGTTTTTATGGTATCGCACTATGTATCATTTAATAACCCAATAAACCCCCTATCTTTGCTTCAATCAAATCGAATTAAAAATGAAAATAGAGAAATTTCAAAGAAATTTAGAAATAGATAGATCTCGAAAAAATAACTTCCTATACCCACTTATTTTTCGGGAGTATATTTATACATTTGCTCATGATCGTGACTTAAATAGATCCATTTTGTTAGAAAATGTGGGTTATGACAATAAATATAGTTTACTAATCGTAAAGCGTTTAATTACTCGAATGTATCAACAGAATCATTTGAGTATTTCCGCTAATGATTCTAACCAAAATACATTTTTTAGGTATAACAAAAATTTGTATTTTCAAATGATATCGGAGGGATTTGCAGTTATTGTGGAAATTCCATTTTCCTTACGATTAGTATCCTCTTTAGAAAGATCAGAAATAGTAAAATCTCATAATTTACGATCAATTCATTCAATATTTCCTTTTTTAGAGGGCAAATTTCCACATTTAAATTATGTGTCAGATGGACTAATACCCTACCCCATTCATCTAGAAAAATTGGTTCAAATCCTTCGCTATTGGGTGAAAGATACCTCCTCTTTGCATTTATTACGACTCTTTCTTCACGAGTATTGGAATTTGAACAGTCGTATTAGTCCAAAGAAATCTATTTCTTTTTTTGCAAAAAAAACTCCAAGATTCTTCTTGTTCTTATATAATTCTCATGTATATGAATACGAGTCCGTTTTCTTTTTTCTTTGTAATCAATCCTTTCATTTCCGATTAACATTTTCTCAGGTCTTTCTTGAGCGAATATATTTCTATGGAAAAATAGAACATTTTGTAGAAGTCTTTACTAAGGATTGGGGGGACAGCCTCCGCTTGCTCAAGGATCCTTTCATACATTATATTAGATATCAAGGAAAATCCATTTTTGTCTCAAAGGATACGCCTCTTCTGATGAAAAAATGGAAATATTACCTTGTCAATTTATGTCAATGTCATTTTGATGTGTGCTTTCAACCTCCCAGGATCCATATAAACCCATTTTCATTA